CATCATAGTAGTTTTTAACTATTCAAAAAGAAAAAGGAAGGGTGGCCATTTGATCATTTAACCCACCAGGGTCTGGTATATTTTACTTTTCTCTTTCTTTCTCTTTTTTGGAGGGTTGGAGGGTAAGGGTCAATTTTATTGTAAAGCCGTATGCATATGCAATGCATCAAAGATGCCCGTACGGTTGTTCAATTCTATCTTTTTTCCTATTATATTAGTCTTTATCTTTCTTTTCTCTTCGCTTCCTCATGCGAGGTAGAAGAACTTTTGATTATGTTATATCATCAGGGTAATGATGCACCAACCTGCTTGTTTGTTTTATGATGCAAACATCAGAGAAACTGTCATGGAAACGGAAGAAGTGCTGGTACTGCGTGAAACCCTCACAATGGTTTATGCACAAAGAACGGGCAAACCCCTTTGGGTTGTATCCAAAGACATGGAAAGAGATACTTTTATGTCAGCAACAGAAGCACAAGCTTATGGAATTGTTGATCTTGTAGGAGTTGAATGAAAATAAGACGGATTTCACACAAATACGCAATTTGAGATTTTATCTATGATTTTACTATTCGAATAACTGGAAGTAATTCAGAATTCTCCGGTTAGGATCAATCTAAACCAGCCCCATTATGTATAAATTCAGCATGCCAACTATTAAACAACTTATTAGAAATACAAGACAGCCAATCAGAAATGCCACGAAATCCCCCGCTCTTCGGGGATGCCCTCAACGTCGAGGAACATGTACTCGGGTGTATGTGCGACTCGTTTAGATCATACCATGCGCTGGTACAAAAGCAAGAAAAAAACTTTCCAGTATCAATGATCAGTACCGGTGAATAGTATAGAATGTAAGAAGGGACTCCATTCACTATATAAAAAAAATAATAAAAAAAGATATCACATTCCTACATTGTGAATAAATTTTATGGTTTCCGTTGGTGCAAATCTCAATTTAAGATGAGAAGAAATTCTCCATTGGTAGCAAATGGTTAGCCATTAAGCGGAGGAAATATTTTTTTTATTTACTTTCTTATTTACTTATTTAATTTGAATTTTTTTTTTAATTATTTTAAATTTATTTAATTTAATTTTAATTTACTTACTTTTTAATAAATATAAATAAAATAAATAAATAAAATAAAAAAGGCATAAAGATTAAGCTCCTACTCTGGCAAGAACGGACTAAGAGGGTCAGCTACCCAGCTAAGTTTCATAATTAAATACCGTTACTGTATAGGTAGATCTCATTGTGAAAGGCCTGTTGCTGGATAATTCATAGGTAGGGCCAAAAAGGGTGAACTATACAAGTTACCAATAACGTTGATTAAATGAAGTAAAGGCTCCGGTGTATAGAGAAGACCTCACCGTTTAGGAAGGCACCATAGAAACGAAGGAATCCGCTATTTCTTTATCCATTTTTTTTATATTTTTGACACCTATAACACAATAGAATTTCTTTATTACGCATTGAAATGCCTAAAAAAAATAAAAAATGGCGGTCAGGAAGGTTATAGTAGCCAAAGCCCTTGGAATTTTAATTTTATACATTGGAAAAATACGTTTTGTTCTTAATAGATTAGGAAAGGGGAAAGGAATAACTGAAAGAAAAGAAAAAAATTCGTTATTCGGTGGAAGTTTCATCTATTCAATGACTAGAATTAGACGGGGATATATAGCTCGTAGACGTAGAACAAAAATTCGTTTATTTGCATCGAACTTTCGAGGGGCCCTTTCAAGACTTACTCGAACTATTATTCAACAGAAAATAAGAGCTTTGTTTTCGGCTCATCAGGATCGGGGCAGTCAAAAGAGCAATTTTCGTCGTTTGTGGATCACTCGGATAAACGCAGTAATTCGCGAATGGGGGGTATCCCATAGTTATAGTAGATTAATACACGATCTGTACAAGGGCCGGTTGCTTCTTAATCGTAAAATACTTGCACAAATAGCTATATTAAATAGGGATTGTCTTTATACGATTTCCAATGAGATAATAAAAGAAGTGGGTTATAAAAAGTCCGTCGGAATAATTTAAACGGAGTTTCCCGAAGAATGAACTCCGGGAAGTTAGAGTAGAAATTACTGGGATAAAAAAAATATGCTAAAATAGTCAAAACGAATGAACGCGCTCAGTAGAAAAAGCTTTCTCCGATTCTTTTTTTTTTCTTACGACCCGATAATCTAATCTGGATTCTCGGAAAAATACCAATCTACTTTTGAGTTCGGATTCTAATTATGATTCCATTAAAATTAAGATTCCAAAGTAAGCCTAGTTATTTCTGGTTCTGGTTCTGTTTCTGGTTCTGGTTCTAAGACCAGTAGTTCTAGCGATCGACTCCTTTCTTTCAAATGGTTTCTCATTATTGAGAAAGGGTAACAAAGATAAAATACGAGCTTGTTTTATAGCAATAGTAATTAATCGTTGTTGTTTCAAGGTCAATCTATTCACTCGTCTAGATAATATTTTGCCTTGTTCACTAATAAATCGACTAATTAAACTCATATTTCTATAATCAATCCGATCTCCCGATTGAATCGGGGGCAAACGTCTACGAAAAGATCGCTTGGATTTAAGAAAGGGTCGTTTGGATTTATCCATAGTTTGTTTTAGTTTATTCCTTCTCTTTATCTCGAAAATCCTATTTCTTAATTCTCATTTTGAAAGTCACGGATATAGGATTTGTTTATTTTGTATTTAAATATGTTATATATAATGTTATTTTTTACCCTTCCTTGAAAGGGTAATATTAAGTTCGCCCTATTTCTTTATCTCCCCATGAATTGTATATTTGTAACAATGCGGACAGAATTTTCTCAATTCTAATCGATTAGGTGTATTGTGACGGTTCTTTTGAGTAACGTATCTGGAAATGCCCCTTGATACCCCATTAACCTCGTTTCGGACACAACAGGTACATTCCAAAATCACCGTTACTCGGACATCTTTACCCTTGGCCATGAGTCTCCTTTGGATTTTGGATTTATTCAACTCTTCTACAAAACGAAGAAGAAGAAAGGAAGGAAAACAAATAGAAATGACTAACTTGAAATCGAATTCTAAAAGAAAGATCGAAGTACATAGTAAATTAAAGTCATAATAAATAAAATTAAAATAAAAAATAATAAGTAATACAAAGATTTATAAACTCTATTTCAAATCGAAGTACAGTATTTCATTTCTCGTTTAAATATCTTGTATAAGACTTTGAAATATATTGTATAATAATATCTTGTATAATACTTTTTCCTTAGACCCACATTTTATATTCTACTCCCCCATTACTCTATTTTTTTTTATTAATATTCATTTTTTTATTGAACCCGAACCTCCCTATGTGTGAATCCACTCTTATTTTTTCCCTTTCCTCCCTTATTTTAAAAATGGAAAAAAGGGAAAAAAGAGAAAAGCGGAGAGGGGGTTAGTCACAGATATTTGATTCTATCTTTAACCGTCTTCATTCCTTCCCATCTCAATAACTAAAATGAAAAAAAGGGGAATGTCAACGCATCCGGAAAAAAACGATTAATCTCTATCAATAGACCTGCTAAAGCCCCGAACCATAGCGTACTTAGTACTGGTGCCACAGAGAGATATGTTTTTAAATCTCGCATCGAAAAACCTCCTTTTTTATTGTAATACATAAATCGGTAGTTAAGGACCACTTATAGTTGTACACGTAATCCATAAGATTCCTCTAATATTAATATATTAAATTTTGTACAATATATATTAAATTTTGTACAATGATCCAGTAAAAGTAAATAGGATTTTCTCTTTTCTTAAAACAGAAAAAAAGCATCTCCCCCTTACCGAGCATTTGCGAAAAATACTCATTTATTTTTGTATATGTATACAAATCTTTTACTATGACTATTATTATATGTTAATATATGTTATGTTAATATATGTTAAATATTATATGTTAAATGAGAAAAAAAAAAAAAAGACGAAATGGACAGAAAATAGTGTATATCAACGTAGGAAATAACGATGTGGAAAACAAGACAGGAATTCTCTACAATGACACTGTAGAGCAATGGAAGGGATGTGGCGCAGCTTGGTAGCGCGTTTGTTTTGGGTACAAAATGTCACGGGTTCAAATCCTGTCATCCCTACCTATTACTGCTCCTTTGAGCAGTAACGAGGGATCGTCTGAGATCGATTTAAATTGGGCATAGTATTTCAATAATACTATGCATTCAAAAAAAATGGGGTAATCCTTTTCTTTACAGTCTTATCTATTCATATAAGAAAGCGCTCTTAGTTCAGTTCGGTAGAACGTGGGTCTCCAAATCCCAATGTCGTAGGTTCAAATCCTACAGAGCGTGATTTTTTTATTCTTAGATCAAATTAGACTGAAAGGGATTCAGTAACTTTTGCACAGCAATAGGAATTTGACCTCCTGTGGATTAAATAAAAAAAAGAGGAGGTCGATAAAAAAAAGAGATATTAATCAAAGGTCCAACTGATCACCACGTCTGTATTGTAAGTATGCAGTTACGAATAATCCAGCCAAAGTAATAGGAATTAGACCTAAGACGATTCCAAATAGAAAAACTTCAATCATTTCAATTTGTTTGAAAGAAAAAAAAGAGGTAATATATATACCTAAATACTAATCTGAATTGGCATGAATCTCAATGACCAAGAATTGCCAATTGAGGCTGTAAGTAACTATAGAATACATGGAATCTCACGGAAAGGTTTATTATTCAATTCAAATACAAATTTTAAATAAGTCGTATCTTGCTTAAACCAATAAATAGAGCGGAGGTTATAGTTAAAGCCACTAGTAGAAAACCAAAAAAACTAGTTATCGTAAGCATAAAGGATCTAAATGAAATAAATTTTTTTCTACATATGCTTATAAAGCACTTACCTAAGTTTCCATTTTTTCAAAACAAAATAAGAGGATACGCAAAAATACCAATTGAAAGAAGAAGCTCAATTGAAAGTTTGTTATTCATCAGACGGTACTAACAAAAATAAAGTG